ATGCGTTGGCTATTTTCTACAAACCATAAAGATATTGGAACTTTGTATATTTTGTTTGGTATATGGTCTGGGCTTGTTGGTACAGCTCTTAGTTTATTAATTCGAGCTGAGCTTGGGCAGCCAGGTGCTTTGCTTGGAGATGATCAACTATATAATGTAATTGTGACGGCACATGCTTTTGTAATGATTTTCTTTTTAGTTATACCTATAATGATTGGTGGTTTTGGGAATTGATTAGTGCCCTTAATGCTTGGGGCGCCTGATATGGCATTTCCCCGACTAAATAATATAAGTTTTTGGTTGTTACCACCTTCTTTGCTTCTTTTACTGTCTTCAGCTGCTGTTGAGAGCGGGGCTGGGACAGGGTGAACTGTTTATCCACCGTTGGCTGGAAATTTAGCGCATGCGGGAGGTTCTGTTGATTTGGCCATTTTTTCTCTACACTTAGCTGGTGCGTCTTCTATTTTAGGGGCCGTTAATTTTATTACTACTGTAATTAATATGCGCTGACGTGGGATGCAGTTTGAGCGTTTACCTTTGTTTGTGTGGTCAGTTAAAATTACTGCTATTCTATTATTATTATCTTTGCCTGTTTTAGCAGGTGCTATTACTATACTTCTTACAGATCGAAATTTTAATACTTCTTTTTTTGATCCAGCTGGGGGTGGAGACCCTATTTTGTACCAACATTTATTTTGATTTTTTGGGCATCCTGAGGTGTATATTTTGATTTTACCTGGGTTTGGCATAATTTCTCATGTGGTGAGACATCATTCATGTAAAAAAGAGACTTTTGGTACATTAGGGATAATTTATGCTATGTTAGCTATTGGTGTGTTAGGATTTATTGTTTGAGCTCATCATATATTTACAGTTGGGATAGATGTGGATACGCGAGCTTATTTTACTGCTGCCACAATAATTATTGCTGTGCCTACTGGAATTAAGGTTTTTAGATGGCTTGCTACTATTTATGGTGCAAAAATTAAGTATGAAACTCCCATGTTATGGGCACTAGGTTTTATTTTTTTATTTACCGTAGGAGGTTTAACTGGCATTGTTTTATCGAATTCTTCTTTAGATATTATGTTACATGATACTTATTATGTGGTAGCCCATTTTCATTATGTGTTATCAATAGGTGCGGTTTTCGCTTTATTTGCAGCTTTTAATTACTGATTTCCATTTTTAAGTGGTATGACATTACATAGTCGTTGAAGAAAAGCACATTTTTATGTGATATTTATTGGTGTTAATATAACTTTTTTTCCACAACATTTTCTTGGGTTAAGTGGTATGCCTCGACGTTATTCGGATTACCCTGATTGTTATACTAAGTGAAATGTAGTGTCATCAATAGGGTCTATGATTTCTTTTATTGCTGTTTTGTATTTTATGGTTATTGTTTGAGAAGCTTTGGTTAGCCAGCGCAGAGTTATTTGAAGTATGCATCTAGGGACGGCGCTGGAATGAGACAACATACTACCAGCTGATTTTCACAATGCACCTGAGACTGGTGCTCTGGTCTTAAGTTAGTTTTTGGGCCAATTGTAATACCTTTGTTATGTAAAGTATAAAATTTTTATGATATGAGTCTTTGAGGTCAGTTAAGGTTTCAAGATGCAGCTTCACCATTAATAGAAGAATTAATGTTTTTTCATGATCACGCAATAATAATTTTAACTTTAATCATTAGTCTTGTCGGGTATGCAGCATTGTCTCTTATGTTCAATAAATATACTTGTCGCTCTTTAGTGGAAGGACAGGAGATTGAAACAATTTGAACTATTGTTCCGGCTATCATTTTAATTTTTCTCGCTTTACCTTCATTACGCTTATTATATCTTTTAGATGAGGTTGGGGATTGTAGGCTAACAGTTAAAAGCATTGGGCATCAATGATATTGAAGCTATGAATATTCTGATTTTTTAAATATTGAGTTTGACTCCTATATAGTACCGAGTAGTGATTTGAATAATGGGGATTTTCGATTGTTAGAAGTTGATCATCGTGCAGTTCTTCCTACTGAGACTGATATTCGAATTTTAGTTACATCCGCTGATGTGATTCACTCTTGAGCTGTACCGTCATTGGGTGTTAAGGCCGATGCGATTCCTGGTCGATTGAATCAGTTAAGATTTTTTATTAAATACCCAGGAATTTTTTATGGTCAATGTTCTGAGATTTGTGGGGCAAATCACTCATTTATGCCGATTGTAGTTGAAGCTGTTCCGCTTAAGACATTTATAAATTGAGTAGTTCAAGCTTCTACATAAATAATGGAAGATTGTGGTTTTATTATGTATTAAAGAGTTAGTTAATTAATAATATTAGATTGTCAGTCTAAAGTTACTATTTTGATTATATAGTACTTTTTATATGCCACAACTGTCCCCACTTAACTGAATCTTTTTGTTTTTTATGTTTTGAATATTAGTAATTATTGTCGGGACTATAATTTGATGAAACAATAAAAATCTTTTTTATAGTGCGTTAAATAAAAAGCCTTTAAACACTCCCAATAAATGAAATTGATAAAGAATGCTTGTAGATATTTTCTCTTCTTTTGATGATCATAATCAAGTTTTTATATCTATATATTTTTTAGTTTGAGGGTTTTCTTTTTTAGTGATTTTATTATTTAACTCTAATTACTGGTTAGATACCCCTCGTTGAAATGTAATTATAATAAGTTTTAAAGATACTGTAACATCACAAGTATTTCGTTCTTTAGGGATAAACCTAGGTGGCTTTTTAATTCTGATTTCTAGTATATTTTTAGTTTTAATTTCTATAAACTTAATTGGGTTAGTTCCTTATGTTTTTAGTCCAACTAGGCATCTCGCAGTATCTCTATCTTTAGGTCTTTGTATGTGGCTATGCTTAATTATCTCTGGTGTAATATTTAATCCTTCGTCAGTAATTGCCAGGCTATTGCCTATAGGGGCTCCTGCTGGGCTTAATCCTTTTTTGGTGCTTATTGAAACTGTGAGTATTTTAGTACGACCTATTACTTTATCTGTACGATTAACTGCAAATATAAGAGCAGGCCACATCGTTTTGACTTTAATTGGTAACTATTTAGCTAGAGCTATATTTTCTTTGTCTGTTTCAACACTTATTTTAGGTAGGGTGCAGATTTTTTATACAATTTTTGAATTTGGGATTAGTTTAATTCAAGCATACATTTTTTGTTTATTAATTACATTATATTCAGATGAGCATCCCCATTAGGATAAATACATATTAATATAAATTTAACTTACAAAAGAGTAATCTCATTTTTGGGGTATGAGCCCAACAGCTTATAATGTTTAGCTTATTTTGTACAAAGCATTTACTGAGGAAACTTAACTCCATAAATAGAACTACAGTCTATTGCCTAGGTTTCGGCCATCTAGTAATATTGATACACTTATTAGAAAGTTTATAGTCATTTTAGAACTTGCAATTCCATGTTTTATTTAAACTATAATAAGAAAACAATACAAGATTTGAATACTTTTAATTCTCTTTAGACTTTGAAGGTCTATAGTCTATTATTAACTTAAAATCTTACTAGAAGAGTTATTTCTTACTTAAGAAATCAAAATTCTTTGTGCCCAGACACTGCTAAGTAATGTTTAAATTTAGTTTGTATGTTTTGGGTTTATATTGTTATGTGGTTTAACTTATGTGGTGTATAATATAAGGCATATATACGTGTGTATTTATAATATATAAGTTGAGTATGTGGGTTTAAGGTTTAGGAGGTGTTATTATATATTGTGCTGTTATATTAAAAATATAAATGTTTGTGATGTGCGTTAGTAAAGTGAAAATTTTAATTTGTTATACCTTTTTTAAATTTTATTAATCTTTTTACTTGGAAGGCAAATGTACTGTGGTATACTTAAAAGGTGGGATTTGTGAAATTTGCATAATTCTAAGTATTAGTTAAATTTATATACTCTTTTGAGATGAAAACTCAACGTGCAATGGAACACTATTAGAACTAATGTTTTTATTTTATAGTTAATAAGTATTTGATGTGCTTAGTGAGTAGCCATGAGTTATAAAATGCTTTTAACATGGCGTAATTATTGTTCTGTGATTAGAAGTTTGGCTCTGGCTTAAGATACTTGAATAACGTAAACTTAGAGATACACATGGTTCTTTTAGGGCTTGGTGAGGTGGAGTTAACATTATTAATTTATTATTTAGACATATGATGTTTTTATAAATTTAAATGTAATTTGGTATTATTAAAATATATTATGCCATAAGTGAATCACTAACACCAGTGTTGAATATTAAGATATGAACGTAAGTTTGAATTAGCTTAGTTATGTTGAGGTCTGGTTAATATGGTGCCAGCATCCGCGGTTAAACCATAGGACCTAGTTATTTGATTGTAGGTTAAAAGTGGTTAAGTGTTTAAACTTGTTTGATGAATTAAAATTTTATTGGTAAAATCTGTAAAATTGTTATAAGTTTGACCCAAGCGTAAGGGCTGATGCCACTAAATTCTTGATTAAAACTAGGATTAGATACCCTATTATTCTTGATTTAAAAGATGAATACCAGAGTACTACGAATAAGAGATTAAAATTATATGGTAATTAATTTAAAACTCAAAGAGCTTGGCGGTATTTTAGACCACTCAGGGGAACCTGTCTCTTAATCGATAACCCACGTAGTACCTTACTTTCTTTTGTGTAGTTTGTATACCGTCGTCGGCAGGTAACTTTTTAGAAAATAGTAGTTAGCGATATATTAAGTTTTTACTTTTTACGTCAGATCAAGGTGCAGCTTATGAGGGAGTGAAGATGGGTTACAGTTAATATTTTTAATTACGGATATGATAATGGATATTATTGTTGAAGGTGGACTTGAAAGTAAAACTAAGATTATTTTATGAAGAAATTTTGAATTTATGGCTCTGAAATGTGCACACATCGCCCGTCGCTCTCGTTGAAAAATGAGATAAGTCGTAACATAGTAGGGGTAACGGAAGTTGTCTCTTGATGATATAAAATATAGTATAACTCAAATACATTTCATTTACATTGAAAAAATATTTAAATTATTAAATTATTTTAATAATTAAATTTCTTATAAATATAATTGGAGTATGTAATGTAATAAAGCATTTATCAATTAAGTAGTGGAGATTGAAATTTATAGTTTAAAGAAAGAAGTACTGTAAAGGAAATAAATTGTTTATATTAGTGTTAGCTGCAGGTTTGTGTGTACCTTTTGCATCATGGTTTAGCTAGAATATATATATGTAGTTATATTTTTAGAAATTTAATGAGCTACCTTTGATAAAATTTTTGGGTTTATGGAGATAAGTGTTGTAAAATTTTACTTAAAATTTAAGGTTGTAATGAAATGTTATTCGCATTGAATGATAGCTAATTCTTTTTGAAATATATATAAGTATAGTTCTAAAGGTTAATAATGTATGTATGTGTAATATTATATATTATGGTAAGTTTTAGAATTTAGGTGATTAAGGATCAGCTTGGTCATAAATTGGACGATATATGTAGTAGGTATAAATTATATTTAGGATTGAAATCAAAAATAATTTAAGAAATCGTTATAGATCATTATTATTTGACTTTTTAAATTTATATATTTAACTGTCTCTATTTATTATAAAAGTGTATTGTTTAATTAGTATTGAAAGTTATAATTATGCTAAAATGAGTATTTTATTGTTTTTAATTAATTTATGTAAGTAAGTTTATGTAAATATGTATGAATTGTTGTAATGAAATAATTATTAAGTTGATAAAAGGAACTCGACAAATACTAATTCTGCCTGTTTAGCAAAAACATGTCTCTTTGTTTGTGTTTTTATAGAGAGTCTGACCTGCCCGGTGATATATTATTTAACGGCCGCGGTACTTTGACCGTGCAAAGGTAGCATAATCATTTGCCTTATAATTGAAGGCTTGTATGAAGGGTTTGACAAGAATTAATCTGTCTCTTATGAATTAAAATGAAATTGACTTTTAGGTGTAAAGGCCTAAATGTCACTAATAGACAAGAAGACCCTATTGAGCTTTAAAGATTTGTAGATAGTGTAGATTATATATGAGTGAAATTGTAAGCTGTTGGGATTTTTAGTTGGGGCGACTATTGGAACAGGTGAAGCTTCCAGAATTTTGTAATATTTAATATTAATTTATTTAAATTAGATCCAAAATGTTTTGATTAATAGAATAAGTTACCATAGGGATAACAGCATAATCTATCTTAAGAGCTCTAATCGAAAGAAAGGTTTGTGACCTCGATGTTGGATTAAAATATCCTAAGGGTGTAGAAGTTCTTGAGGGTTGGTCTGTTCGACCATTAAAATTTTACATGATCTGAGTTCAGACCGGCGTAAGCCAGGTCAGTTTCTATCTTTAGTTTATGAAATCAAGTTTTAGTACGAAAGGACCAAACTTAGAGGATACATTTGTATATCCTATTTAGATGATGTTATATAATGAATGTGTTAGTTTTATCTTTAGCAGAAATGGCAGATAAGTGCATTAGATTTAGGATCTAAATATAAAGAGTATATTCTTTTTTCTGTATAGCTATTGTTATATAAATTATGTTAAGTAGGAGTTGATTTGATTGTAAGCAAATGTGCTATAGGTTTTAAATATATGAAAGTGTGAATGAGTATGCTAAACTTAAAGTTTAATGTAAAAGGATAATATTTGTTATGGTTGTGTGTTGTATAAATTGTATTGATAAAAATTTAGGTTGTGTATAGATATAGTTGTTGTGAGTTTTAACTATACGGAAATGGCAGATAAGTGCATTAGATTTAAGCTCTAAACATAAAGATTTTAATTCTTTTTTTTGTAATGTATCTGTCCTTAGTTTCATATTTGATTTCATATGTTTGTATCTTATTAGCGGTTGCTTTCTTTACTCTTTTAGAGCGTAAAGGTTTGAGTTATATGCAAATTCGTAAAGGTCCTAATAAAGTGGGGTATATAGGAATTCCGCAGCCGATTGCGGATGCTATAAAGTTGTTAATTAAAGAAGTTATTAAACCTAATGTAGCTAATTATTCTCCTTATTTTTTTGCTCCAATTTTTAGGTTTATTTTGGCGTTGATTGTGTGGCAGCTTTACCCTAATTCGTGCTCGACTAGGTATTTTAAGTTTGGTATTTTGTTTTTTTTATGTGTCTCTAGTTTGAATGTTTATGGGACTCTTTTGGCTGGGTGATCTTCTAATTCAAAATATGCATTGCTTGGTAGTTTACGTGCTATTGCTCAAACTATTTCTTATGAGATTAGAATAGCTTTGGTCCTTTTATTTTCCATGTTTATAGTGGGGTCGTTTAATTTTGCAGAAATTGTTGAATTGCAGAACATTATATGGTTTAGTTTTATGTTATTACCAGTTGCTTTTATTTGGTTTGTTACTTGTGTAGCTGAAACTAATCGTGCACCATTTGATTTTGCTGAAGGTGAGTCAGAGCTAGTTTCTGGATTTAATATTGAGTATGGGGCAGCCGGGTTTGCCTTAATTTTTTTGGCTGAATATAGGAATATTTTGGTTATAAGATTATTTACGTCTGTATTATTTTTTGGCGGTAACTATATCTTTGAGTATTATAGAGATTTAGTTTTAGTGGTTAAAGTATTGTCTTTTTCATTTTTGTTTATTTGAGTTCGAGCTACTTATCCTCGATTTCGATATGATTTGCTAATGAATATAACTTGAAAGGCATTTTTGCCACTGTCGTTATCGGCTTTACTTGTTATTGTGATATTAAACTATATAATTTACATGTAGTATTTAAGTAATTGTTGATTTAATTAATATATAGTATGTAGTAGGGTGTTAATGGTTAAAACTTAGTTTATTTAATTGAGTGGATATTAAAACGAAATTGTAGTTTAATAAAAATATTAGCTTTGGGAGTTAAAGATTAAATTTAATTTACATTTCGGTATGACAGTATGTATGCTACTTAGCTTTTCTGCTGCAATAATGTTTATATTCCCATTGATAACTCAACCTTTAAGTATAGGGTTAACAATTATGTTGTCTACTTTTCTTATATGTCTTTCGGGGAGGTTATTTTTTTCTCCTTGGTATATATATATTTTGTTTTTAGTATATGTTGGAGGTTTATTAGTTATGTTTGCTTATGTTGCTGCATTGATGCCTAATATACTATTTACTAAGAATAAAGACTTGTTTTTATTTTTTATGTTGCAGGTTTTGATATTTTGTTTATTTTATTTTAATGTTGTAAAATGTCCAGAAACGATAAGAATACAGGAGTATTTAAATGAGAAAATGTTATGGTTCTATGGGGTAGAGCTTATTTCAGATCAAATGTTTTCCGTTTTTATTGGTCTGGCAATTATTCTATTATTAAATTTAATTGCTGTTGTTAAAATTTGTTATTATTATTTTGGCAGGCTACGTCCTTACAAATAATGGTATAATATGTGAAAACCAATTCGAAAAACACACCCGTTGTTAAAAATTATGAATGGGGCTTTGGTTGACTTACCGGCACCTGTTAATTTATCAATTTGATGAAATTTCGGTTCTCTTCTTGGGCTATGTCTTATTATTCAAATTATGACTGGTTTATTTTTAGCTATGCATTATATTCCACATGTTGATTTAGCATTTATTTCAGTTGATCATATTGTGCGTGATGTTAATTATGGTTGATTGTTGCGAACAATCCATACTAATGGGGCTTCTTTCTTCTTTATTTGTTTGTATATACATATTGGGCGTGGTCTCTATTATGGGTCTTATTTTTTCATTCATACGTGAAATATTGGTGTAGTTCTTCTTGCATTAACTATAGCAACAGCTTTTTTAGGCTATGTTCTTCCGTGGGGTCAAATGTCTTTTTGAGGAGCTACTGTGATTACTAACTTATTTTCTGCTATTCCTTACGTTGGTAAAATATTGGTTGAATGGATGTGAGGAGGATTTGCTATTGATAACGCTACTTTAACTCGGTTTTTTGCTATCCATTTTTTACTGCCTTTCATAATTGTTGGGGCGAGTGCTTTACATATTCTTTTTTTACATGAAACTGGGTCGAATAATCCGCTAGGTATTAATAGTGATAGGGAAAAGATTTCTTTCCATGTATATTATACATTTAAAGATTTAGTAGGATTTTTTATTTTGCTATTTGTACTTACTATAATTACTTTGTTTTGGCCACAGTTATTGACAGACCCAGAGAATTTTATTCCTGCTAATCCGTTGGTTACTCCTGTACATATTCAGCCAGAGTGGTATTTTTTGTTTGCCTATGCTATCTTACGATCAATTCCTAATAAGTTAGGTGGGGTTATAGCTTTAGGGCTTTCGATTCTGATTTTATTTTTCATTCCGTTTTTACATAAAGGATCTTTTCGATCTACAGCTTTTTATCCCCTAAATCAGATTTTATTTTGATGTTTTTTAGGAGTTTTCTTAATTTTAACTTGAATTGGTAGTTGTCCAGTAGAAGCACCATATGAGCAGGTAGGTCAGTTATTTACTATTTTATATTTCATATATTTTGCATGTGTTCCTTTGTGTCAAAAAGTATGAGATATTTTATTAGATTTTTAGTTATTTGTAATAGTAATTTTCCTGGGGAGTATTTGTCTTGAAAACAAATTTTTAGTGTTCGATTCACTGAGTTACTTGTAGTAATAGGAGTAAGTTTATACTCTATCTTTGGTTTACAAGACCAATGCTATAAAAGCTTCTATTACTGTGTAATGATATGAGAAGCTATTATTTAATACAAATTTCGGTCATTGGGGTTTTAGTTAGTTTTTTATCTTTATGTATGCAATTTAAGCATTTGTTAGGAATTCTCTTGAGTTTAGAAATAATGACTATAAATGTATTTGTTTTTCTTTATGCTCTAGGTAGGTTAGTTAACTATACGAGATTCTTGGCTTTGATTTTAATTACTTTAAGTGCTTGTGAGGCTAGCCTTGGTCTTTCTGTTTTAGTATCTATGATTCGTGCTTGTGGTAATGATTACGTTTTTAGACTTTGTAGACAAAAGTGTTAGCTTTGTTTTTTGCCAGAAGAACAGTATTGTTATTTTGCTTAATTAAATTTCATTGATATATAAGTGTTTGAGCATTATTAATCTTAGTTGTGATTTCACTTCTTAATTTAAATTCTTTTTTTATTAGGTTTTCAATATATAATATGTTTTTGTCAGTAGATTCGGTATCATCTGTATTAATTTTATTAAGTTTTTGGATTTCATGTATGATGTTTTTGGCGAGTCAGGGCAGGGTTAATATTAATAAAAATTCAAGAAAATTATTCTGTTTTTTTGTGGTTGTATTAAATGAGGTTTTAGTTTTAGCTTTTTTGGTGTCGGATATTTTAGTTTTTTATTTTATATTTGAAGCTTCTCTCATCCCTACACTGATATTAATTTTAGGGTGGGGGTATCAACCAGAACGATTGCAGGCAGGGATATATATAATGTTGTATACTGTAAGAGCTTCGTTGCCTTTGCTGTTAATTATTTTACTTAGAAGAAAGTATACTATATCTTTAATATTTATATATAATTATCTTAGAAAATATAGCTTTATGGGTTTTCTTTCGGCTTGATCTTATTCTATTTTACTTTTGTTTATTTTTTTAGCTTTTTTGGTTAAGCTTCCAATGTTTTTTGTGCACTTGTGGTTGCCTAAGGCTCATGTTGAAGCGCCTGTGGCTGGTTCCATGATTTTAGCGGCTATTTTATTGAAATTAGGTGGTTATGGGATTCTTCGCAGCTATCAGTATTTTAATATTAATTTGAGTTTTAGTACAGTTTTTCTATTGAATTTGGGCTTATGAGGTGGTGTGTTGACTAGTATAATTTGTTTTCGACAAATTGACTTAAAGTCTTTAATTGCTTATTCGTCTATTGGGCATATGTCTTTGGTACTTGCTGGTATTTTTTCGAATAATGTTTGAGGCTGATCAGGTAGGGTAGTTTTAATAGTTGCTCATGGTCTTTGTTCTTCAGCTTTATTTGCTTTGGCAAATTACAGGTATGAAAAAACACACACTCGTAGGTTATTTATAAATAAAGGTATATTAATGAGCTTACCAATTTTATCACTGTGATGGTTTATATTTTCAGCTATGAATATAGCTGCCCCGCCTAGAATTAATTTAATAGGTGAAATTTTAATATTCCCATCAATTATATCTTTTTTTGGCCACTCTATTGTGTGTCTGATGTTTATAAGTTTTTTAGCTGCGGTGTATAGAATGTATTTGTATAGTGGGACTCAACACGGAGCTAGACCTAAATTCATAACTCCGTTTAATTCTTTTAGTTCTTCCGGTTTGAGTCTTATGTTTTTTCACTGGATTCCTGCTAATTTGCTTATTATAAAAAGTGATATTTTTATGTTGTAAATACGAGCTAAGTTAGTTTATTAAAAATGCTAGGATGTGGCTCTAGAGATAAAGAAGAATACTTTACTTGGTTATGTTTTACTGGAACTTAAAATCTTCTTCAATTAGTTCTCTATTTCTTGCTGTATACAGATTAACTTTATTGCCTTTAGCTTTATATTTTTGTAAAACTCAGCAGAGTATTTTAATTGATTGAACTATTTTAAATATCGGTTCTTGTTATATAAATATAAGATTCTTAGTTGACTTTGTTAGACTTACATTTAGGAGTATTGTATCAATTATTTCTGGAAGGGTAATATTATTTTCTTCAAGATACATGAAAAGTGATGTTTTTTTAAAACGGTTTATTTGGTTAGTAATATTGTTTGTACTATCTATGAATTTTTTAATTTTTATCCCCAGGTTGCCAGCTCTCTTAATCGGATGAGATGGTTTGGGGATTGTTTCTTTTGCGTTAGTTATTTATTATCAAAACAACAAGTCTCTTGGGGCAGGTATACTTACATTATTAGCTAATCGAGTTGGTGATGTTATAATTTTAGTTTCAATCGGTCTGTTAGCTTTAGTTGGTCAGTGGAATATTATGTTGTTATGGGATTTTCATCTAATATTAATCTTGATTTTAGCCATTACGTTAGCCGGTATGACAAAAAGGGCCCAAATTCCTTTTTCTAGATGGCTTCCAGCGGCTATGGCTGCCCCGACCCCAGTTTCAGCTCTGGTTCATTCTTCTACTTTAGTAACTGCTGGTGTATTCTTGTTGATTCGTTTTTATCCTACTTTATGTCTAAGGTCTGTATTTAATTATAGACTACTCCTAATTTCGGTTTTGACCATGTTTATAGCAGGAATTGGTGCTAATTTTGAAAATGATCTTAAGAAAATTATTGCTCTTTCTACGTTAAGGCAATTGGGTGTTATAATGATAAGCTTAGCTTTAGGGTCCCAAGCGTTGGCTTTATATCATCTATACACTCATGCTATATTTAAAGCTTTGTTGTTTCTGTGTGCAGGGGCGATTATTCATGCAAGAAGAAATAATCAGGATATTCGTAGTATGGGGATAATTTTTTGACAGATACCGCTGACAACAGCATGTATAAATGTAGCAAACCTCTCTTTGTGTGGAGCTCCATTTTTAAGGGGATTTTATTCAAAGGATATGATTTTAGAAATATGTCTTTGGTGCCCGACTAGGTATTTTATGGTTGTGATAATTTTTTTGGCAACGGGCATAACTATAGCATACTCTTTACGCTTATCTTTTTCTTCATTATGGAGGGCTTATACTGGGCTTTCTATACATAGAAAGCATGAAATGGATCTTTATGTAAATGTTTCTACATATATTTTATCTTTTTCTGCAATTGCAGCAGGTTTGTTTTTACAAAAAGTTGTTTTACATTTTGAGCCGGAAAGGCTAGTATTAACTAGAGTCCAAAAAAACATAACTATGGTAATTATCTTTACTGGTTTGTTTGTTTCGCTAATCATGTGGGATTTAACATTTAATCAAATGCGTAACAGCAAATTTAAATATTTTTATAGGTCAATATGGTTTTTTACCTACCTATCGACTCAGCCTATTGTCGGGCCTTCTTGTGTTATTGGTAGGAAGTTTTTAAAAAGACTTGATCAGGGGTGAGTAGAAATTTTGGGTGGACAAGGGATAATGTATACTCTAAAATGGCTAACAAACGTAAATCAGAACTTTCAGAAGAAGACTTTCAATGTTTTTATTTTATTAGTTTTCTTAAACATCTTTTTTGCTTTTGTGTTATTTTTTTGATTTTAAGGTTTAAAGTAGCTTAAATAAATTTAAAGCGTAGCACTGAAGATGCTAAAATGGTTTAATAACCCTTAAACGCTATATAAACGTTAGGGTTTGAGGTTTTATAGTTGATAATAGTATATTATCATTTGGGGTATGATGTGTATATAGCATGGTGTGTATGCGGGTGCAGAGGGCGCACGAGAGGCGTTAGTGAGGTGTAAAGGTGATTATGTGCACGAAGAGAGTATTGGTACGGTAGTAGCGGGTACAGTAGTGGGTACGACGGAGTAAAGGATGTAAGGAACATGGGGTGATGAGATGGGTAACAGGTATATATATATATATATATATAAACAAATATATAAACATAACCACGCATATATGCATATATCCACATATACATATGCATATATGCGTGGTTATGTTTATATATTTGTTATTATAAGTAAAATTTTTTTCGATGCTTGGTGTTTGTGCTAGCTTGTGTTTTGTGTCGCATGGTTGAGTAAGAGCTGTCCTGTTTGTTAGTAGTGGTGAATGTGGTAGCGTATTCATACTTTATTATGAGACGAAATCCTTTTCATTTGGTTGAATTTAGTCCGTGGCCTTTAACAGCGTCAGTAGGGGCTTTATTTTTGACGTCTGGCTTAGCTGGTTGGGTTCATGGTTATTCACCAACTACAATAGTTCTTGGTTTATTATTGATTGTTTTAACTATAATTCAATGATGGCGCGATGTTATTCGTGAGTCTACATTTCAGGGACTACATACGATACGAGTCTCTAAGGGGTTGCGATGAGGTATGATTTTGTTTATTACGTCGGAGGTTTGTTTCTTTTTTGCTTTTTTTTGAGCTTTCTTCCATAGGAGTTTAGCTCCTAGAATAGAGCTTGGTTCTTGTTGGCCTCCGATTGGTATTAACGTTTTAAATCCTTTTGAGGTGCCGTTGTTGAATACTGGGGTTTTACTTGCCTCTGGGGTGACTGTAACTTGAGCTCATCATAGCCTGATAGAGGGTAGTTTGAAGGGTGGTTTGCAAGGCTTGTTGGCTACGGTTGTTTTAGGTATTTATTTTACCTTTTTACAAGCGGGCGAATATTATGAGGCTTCATTTAGGATTGCAGATGGCGCATATGGGTCGACTTTTTTTGTTGCTACTGGGTTTCATGGCTTACATGTGTTGATTGGTAGAACTTTTTTAACTGTGTGTCTGGTTCGTGTATGGCTTCAGCATTTTTCTACTGGGCATCATTTTGGTTTTGAGGCTGCTGCTTGATATTGACATTTTGTAGATGTTGTTTGATTGTTTCTGTATTTATCTATTTATTGATGAGGGTCTTAAAGTAGGTTGCTTTAGGCGGTACGGCATTTACATGTATATATGTGTAATTGAGTAGTGCAGCAGTGTGTAAAAATGGTTTTGTGCTATGTGATATGGATGCGTGTTATATTTGTTATATTTAGTTTGTTGTAATTATATAAAGTACAATTTGTGTTAATGGTTTTAGCTAAATACAAAAGATTAATGACCATAAATGACTGAGTTTAAGTATTAGATTTTTAATCTAAAGACGGCATTAGATGTAATATTGCCTTTGTGGTGTTAGTTGTAGGTTGTTTATGTTTAGCTTGTAGTTGATCTAATATTTTAATTTAAAATGGCTGACTTGCATTTAGCTGATGAATAGTATAAGTTCTTAGGTCATATTTTGTTATTTTTTGCTATTATGTTAGGCAGGTTAATTTATTAGTTGTTTTATGTGGTTACAAGGCTTAAGAAATCTTAAGAAATTAGTAAAAGTAAATTTTTGTGCATTATCTTATATTGTAATAAGATTAAAGATATAAAGAGCGAGAAGAATTTGCGTGCGGTTTCGGCCCGTATTTTAAGGTAGTTAATCCTTTTTATATTTGTTTAAAAGTTGTGTATTTACAGCTATGAATATACTTATGTATGGTAGTTTAGAAAAGTAAGAGGTGTAGATGATGGCCTAAATGTTAAGGCACTTGATTGTTATTCAAGAGATTGTAGAAGTATACTACTCATTTAGTTGGTTTTAACTTAGTATTACGCCGGATGAACGGGGATCATTGATGTTGATCAACATAGGAGATTGTATCTCTTTAATATTAGTAAAATGACAAGTTCTTTATTGGGGGGTCTAATTGCCTGTGTATTATCAAGGGTTATTATGTTAATAGGTTGATGGTTAATGAAACGTGAGATTGAGGATCGAGAAAAGAATTCTCCTTTTGAGTGTGGTTTTGATCCATTAAAATCTGCTCGGCTTCCTTTTTCTTTGCGTTTTTTTTTGCTAGCTATTATTTTTTTGGTTTTTGATGTCGAAGTTGTTTTGTTGTTTCCAGTTCTTTCTAGGGTTAATTATTCTTTTAGAATTGTTTCTTTATTTGCAGTGGGGATTTTTTTGTTAGTTTTAATTGTTGGTCTTTTTCATGAGTGGAGTGAAGGGTCTTTGGATTGAGCTAAATAATTAAGTTGATAGAAAAAACTTGGGGTAAGATAGGGCTGCTAACTTTATTTTGGGTTGTTCGATTCAATCCTTTTTCTTATGTTGTCTCTACTTCCTTTTGGATTCTTGTTTTTAGGGGTCTTAGTTTTTGGGACTTTATTTTCTATTTCTTCATTGCATTGGCTTGGTATTTGGGCTGGCTTAGAAATAAATCTTATTGGGTTTGTACCTATTTTAGTTTATCAGAAAAAGATTTCTGAGAGGGAGTCAGCAGTTAAATATTTTATTATACAGGCTATTGGTTCTGGTTTGTTGATTTTTGCTAGGCTTGCTGGTTTTGGACTTGAGTTTTCTTGGGGGCTATGAGATGCTGGCGTTTTAGATAATATTTTAGGCATGGGTAGATTGGTTTTAGTTGTTATATCTTTAATTTTGAAAATAGGTGCTTTTCCTCTTCATTATTGATTTCCAGCAACGATGGCTGGTCTTTCTTGAATTTCTTGTATAGTTTTAGTTACTTGACAGAAGGTTGCCCCTATCTTTTTGGTTAGTTCGTTTTTTAGTATATATAAAGTGTATTGGTTAGGTTTGCTTCTTGGTGTTTTTGGTGCTGGGTCAAGTGTTGTTGGTGGTATTGGAGGGGTTAATCAGACTCAAGTACGAGCTTTGTTGGCCTACTCCTCAATTGGTCATTTAGGCTGAATTTTGTTTTCTGTTATATATAGTGAGTTGGCATTAGTGGTTTATTTTTTTATTTATGTTTTAATTTCTGTTGGCATATTTTTAGCTTTATGATATTTAGATAAAAAAGATATACTAAACACGAAGAATGTAGGTCAGAATTACGTTTATAGAGTATTGATTATTTTAGTGTTATTAATATCAATGGGTGGGTTGCCCCCGTTAGTTGGGTTTATCTCTAAGCTTATAGTTATTATAAGATCTGTTGGGTATATGTTTTCTTTGGTTTTAGTTTTTTTGATTGTGGGGTCACTGATTAGTTTATTTTATTATTTAAGTTTGTTTTTTTCTTTATATTTTAGTGCTGATTTGTTTAGATTTTATTTTAATAAATTTTTAGGAATAAATATGCTTGGTAGATTAGTATTTTTATTTAATTTGTTTGGAATTTTTCTGTTATTTTTAATTTTATGTGTTTATATTTAATATGGTTAGTGT